TCATCTATTTCTTTCTACCATACGATCTATCTATTAGAATACTGCGGATTATAGTCCGCTTATTTCATTTAAGTTTCGTTTAAGACGCAAAAATTGGAATCCTTTTCTTTTTATTTCGTCAATTTTTGATAAGAACTCAGAAGTAAAGTTTAATTCAAATTTAAAATTAATGATTAATTAATTAATTATTTTGACTGATTGTTTTTACGTAAATGATAAGTAGAAAGGCGGTAGGAACTAGAACGAATAGTGCAGTAGCAACAAATGCAAGAATATTTACTTCCATAAGAATATTTACTCCCATAATCTAATCTTTTTTTTACTTCGCAATAACTCGGGATTTAGTCCCATAGCTTTCACTTGTAAATTCAATGAATGAATTCCCTCTTAATCTCGCTGATATTGAATCGGATGAATATCATGAATAACAATATCTGAGCTGTCAAATCAATTTGTCGTCGAAAATGGAATAGTATAACATAGGAAGTTTTTTTATCCATACTGAATCCCAGCTCGGATTCCGGACCCAATCCCAAATTCCTTTATTTATATTTATCCTCTGTTTCCGTTCTTTTTTTTTTTTTATAATCTACTCTATGTACAATGATCTGATGAAGTATCATCAGATTGCCCTTCCACTTCCATTAGTCACATAGTTACAAATCAAAACAAGAAAGAAACAAATTTATTATTCCATTGCTAATGCTAAGAGGACCTCTGTCCTTTACCCCCTTCCGTAGATTATTAGCACTGGGTATATATCAAAGGCTCAGCGTGCAATTTGAATGCAATCCATTTTTTAATTAGTAATTGAGGTTATACAAAACCGGGGCCATAAAGAGAAATTGTTTAATCTAGAAAAGTCTTCTAATTCTCTTAGTCTTAGGGGAATTTTTTTAAATTCATTTTTTACTGTGAATTCCATTTGTGTATGTGTGCCCCTCTCCAAAAAAAAGAACATAGTATTCTATTCCACGGATCGGGAACAATCGAAAAAAAGGATCCGGGATTTCTTGGAATGCTTACTATAATGCTACGTATAATTGTATTAATCCGCCCATCTCCTACCGCAAAGAAAAGAAAAAAGGGTCTTTTTTTTGGGAATGAAATTCTGCCCCTGGCCCCCTTTCGAATTGATTGATGTATTTAGTGGATCCGTCGGGACTGACGGGGCTCGAACCCGCAGCTTCCGCCTTGACAGGGCGGTGCTCTGACCAATTGAACTACAATCCCAGAGAAATAAGGGATCTAGCAGAAATTTGGATTCTTTATCTCCGTATCGAGTATTTTTGAGGGGCGCGGGGATTATACGTGGTAGATTGGCGAATTTTTGGGCCGAGCTGGATTTGAACCAGCGTAGACATATTGCCAACGAATTTACAGTCCGTCCCCATTAACCGCTCGGGCATCGACCCAGGAGGAATCGCTTGTAAGACTATTGGGAATTCGTGATCTACTTCCTTTCCTAGTCCCCTACCCCCAGGGGAAGTTGAATCCCCGCTGCCTCCTTGAAAGGGAGATGTCCTGAACCTCTAGACGATGGGGGCCCGCTTGTCTAACTGTCATGATACTATGATCATAGTATGAAGAGTTTTTTTTTAATTGTCAATGTATGATTAGATCCGAGGAATCTTTTCGCTTTTCCTAATTGCAGATAACTTGTTGATTTGTCATTCATATTCATGAATCTCATTATAATGGGAATTCTCTACTCTATCTCTATATCTATATATATATAAAAGTGTAAATAATACTAAAGTAACAAAGTAAAAGTATAGGGTTTTCGGGGAGTCGCTGGTCCAAAACAAGTTAAGTTCCACTTCTTTCGCTTTCATTCTTCCATTCATTGATTCATTTATTGTTAAGATGAGATATTCTTATCTCACAATAAAAGAAGGAAATTAACAACCAGTAAGCGTGATGAAAAAATTCTACTTGTCTCCTAAAAAAATTCAAAGAATTTTCGAGAATTTCTTCATCACAGGATTTTATGAGATACCTTGAAATTTATGGCGAATGGGTAGGTGTACAACTTTATTCTGATGGAAATCAATTCATTCAATGAAAGAAAAGAAATTTTGTTCGGTCTTGAAACAATTCATTACAATTTACCTTAGACTTGCTGGGTAAATCGATTTTATTTTTCAATAAAAAGCCAGAGTCTACCGTATGGACTTATGTATATATACTGTATATACATAATATAATACTAATAAACTAATATAACTATTATATTAATATATATATTATTAATATTATATATCCTTATTGATATATTATATATATATATATCCTTATTGATATATTATATATATATATATATTATTCTATATACGTATTATATCTATACTCTGTATTAATATTGAATATATATTAATAGAAATATAGAATATCTGTATTAATAATTAATAATATATTATTAATATAATATATATGTAATATTATATATATATATACATATAGATTGTATATATATATTTGTATATATATATTGTATCCA